AAGTTGCATTTATCACAAATTCATACCAATCCACAGAATTCTTCGAATTTGAATGTAAAAGATTTATAGATGGAGTTAACCATTGAGTTAATATATCCAAATCCGTTCCTTCGTGATTGAATGGAATTCCTATGAATCCAATGAAGGAAGTAAACAGAATCAATACAACCAGAGTAAATAACATAGTATTGTCCGATTCATGAGGATATGAAGAAATATTTTTATTGTCAAAATCAGTAATAGTAATAAAAGATCGGATCATTTTTATTAAATTTCCATCAATTTTATATAGGTTTTTTGTTTTCGAAAAAAAAGAAGCCCTTTCCTTATTGTTCATTGTTAATAAGGTTAATAAACCAAAATTTTTATTAATATTCATCGTTTTCAATCCTTCTTTACCCCATAGAGATATTGAATAGAAGTAACTACTTTTTTTTCCACTGTAATTTTTTAAATAAATGTTCAAATGACCTTCAAAAGTAAGTAAATAGATTCGAAACATATAAAATGCAGTTAATCCGGCCGTGAAATAAGCTATTATTGCGAAAATCGGCGAATATAACCAACTACCATTAAGAATTTCATCTTTGGACCAAAAACAAGCAAGAGGCGGAATACCACAAAGAGAAAGTGTACCTATTAAAAAAGCAGTTTTTGTAATTGGCACATGTTTTGTTAATCCCCCCATAAGAACCATATTCTGACTTTTATCTGGAGAATATCCAACAATAGCTTCCATTGAATGAATAACGGATCCGGATCCTAAAAACAATAATGCTTTTGAATAAGCATGAGTAATCAAATGAAATAAAGCAGCTCGATAAGAACCTATACCTAGGGCTAACATCATATAACCCAGTTGAGACATTGTAGAATAAGCTAAACTTCTCTTAATGTCTTTTTGAGCAAGAGCTAAAGTAGCTCCTAATAGTACGGTTATTATACCTATAAAAGATATTCCATTCGTTATGTAAGGTATGACTACGAAAAGAGGAAGAAGTCGAGCGACTAGAAAAATCCCCGCCGCTACCATGGTAGCAGCATGTATGAGAGCTGAAATAGGAGTAGGCCCCTCCATAGCATCAGGTAACCATACATGAAGGGGAAATTGGGCAGATTTAGCAACTGCACCAGCAAATAACAAGAAAGTACACAAAATACAAAATAAAAAATGGATCTCATTTTTATTAATTAAGTTATTGAATATTTCAAACAAATCCCGAAACTCGAAACTGCCTGTTATCCAATAAATACCTAAAATTCCTAATAATAAGCCAAAATCCCCTACACGATTAGTCACAAACGCTTTTTGACAGGCATTTGCAGCAATAGGTCGTATGAACCAAAACCCTATTAATAGATACGAACACATTCCAACTAATTCCCAAAAAATATAAATTTGTATCAAATTTGAACTAGTAACTAATCCCAGCATGGAAGTATTGAAAAAACTCATATAAGCAAAAAATCTCAAATATCCCCGATCATGAGACATATAATTATCACTATAAACAAGAACTAGAATTGCAACAGTAGTAATTAACATTGACATAATAGAGGTAAGTGGATCGATCAAGTAGCCGAATTCTAAAGAAAAATCATTATTAATAGTCCAAGACCATACATATTGATAAATAGAATTGCTATTTATTTGCTGAATAGACAGCTTCATCGAGAAAATCATAACTATACTTAACAACAAAATACTAGAAAAAGCCCAAATACGCCGAAGATTTTTTGTTGTCGTCGGAAAAAGGAGAAGTCCCACTCCTATTAACAAAGGAACCGGAAGTGGAGTGAAGGGTATGATCCATCCATATTGGTATATATGTTCCATAATCAAATATCTAAATTTTTTATTTAAATTTTATTTTTTGTTTACGATTCGCCGGTTCTTGCCTCTTTTGAATTGAAAGAAGCCAATAAAAAAAATCAAGTTTTTATTTTACATAACTTAAAAAAATAGAATTTGTTAATTTACTATTTTATATTAAATAAAATTTTTAATTAATATTATTAAACATTTTTTATTTTAATATTCAAACCAAGAAGTTCTAATTGGTCAAATAATTAATTTGTTAGTAAAAGTAAATCCTTAATTATTTAAGTAAATGTAAAATGTTGAAGTCTCTGAAGTAGGAATCAAAAAAAATTCTACTTTCATTTACAGTTAAGTTATTTATAATATATATAATAAAGATAAAAAAATTAGACTAAAAAATAGTATGAATCAGAAGATCTACTAAAAATCTAATAAACAATCTAATAAAAAAATAAGTAATACAAAAAACTAGGAACTAGTTATTTTAATAAGTTTATTCAGTAGTTTATTCATAATTATTAACTGGTTTTACGAAAAATTATTTGATTGTCTTCCGTTCCAAACGAAAAACAAAAAAACATAGAAAAATATTCTTTTTTTTTTATAGTTATATATTTTATATAGTTTATAGAAAAAAAGGATATGATACCTCTTACTTTACTTTACTACTTTACCATAACATAGAATAAAAAAAAATCACTAAAATGTCTCAAATTATGGATTCTTTAAACAAATTAATTTATGGGATTAAATTATGGATATCATTTCAATTTGAAAATTGGAAATTCGATTTATTTAGATTTTCGAAAAAAAAAAAAGAAAAAATTCAAGCTTTTCAATTAAGATTTGCTAACTTAAATTTTTCGATGTGGCTTAATATGCGCGTGTAAATTAAATGAAATACAGCAAAAATATACAAAATATATAGAGATCTTAAGTATAAGTAGAAATTTTGATTAATTATTTAATTTTTATTAAATTTATTCATCAATTTCGCACGAAGTATTTTAAATTATAAATAAATATTATACTCCATAGAAAATTTTGTTTCTCCTAATTGAATATTTTAGGGAATTTTAATATATATATATATATTTCATATATTTTTAGTTAGATTATGCTTTTCTATAATGAAAAATTTGACTAAAAGGCCCTGTATGGTATAGAATCTAAAAAATACATGGATAATTAATTATATAGTAAACAAAGATTCGTTTGACCAATAGATGTTTTTCACATCCAACTACAACAATGAGTAATCCATTTTAAATGGCAGTTCCAAAAAAACGTACTTCTATTTCCAAAAAGCATATTCGTAAAAATTTTTGGAAAAAAAAGGGATATTGGGCAGCGTTAAAAGCTTTTTCAATAGCAAAATCTCTTTATTCCGGGAATTCAACTTTGTTTATAGAAAAAAAAAAAATAAAAAAAATCTTCGTCGAATACGAACAATCGAAATACGAACAATAGAAGTCGGCCTAACCCAAAAAAATCTTATAACAAATTGGAACGATGATGCATCTTATAGTAAACAAAGTAAAACGATTCTACTATAGTAGGAATCAAAAAATTTGAAACAAAAAAAAGGAGTTTTATATGATTTATCCGTCTTTTCTACTAGGCAATTCCGCATCTCTAGCTATGAAGCTAATGAATTCGGTCGTTGTGGTCGGACTCTATTATGGATTTCTGACCACATTATCCATAGGCCCTTCTTATCTCTTACTTCTCCAAGCTCATTTTCAGGTTATAGAAGAAGGAGAAGAAGAAGCAATCGAGAAGGAGGTAGCCGCATCAACTGGTTTTCTGATAGGACAGCTCCTGATGTTCATATCGATCTATTATAGGCCTCCGCGTCTAGTATTGAGTAGGCCTCGTACAATAACTTTCATAACTGTACCTTATCTTTACCTTCATTACATGTGGTACAGTTACGAAGACTTTTTTGTTGATGAAAAATCTACTCGCAAAAATTCAATGCGTACGCGTAATCTCAGCATTCAATGTATATTCCTGAATAATCTCTTTTTTCAATTATTGAGCCATTTCTTTTTTTTCCCAAGTACAATGTTTTTCAGATTACTTAACGTTTATATGTTTCGATACAACAACAAGATATTATTTTTAACAAGTAGTTTTGTTGGTTGGTTAATTGGTCACATTTTATTCATGAAATCGGTTAGATTCGTATTAGTATGGATACAGCAAAATTATTTGGTTAGATCGGATAAGCCTGTTAGGCCTAAAAAGTACCTTTTCTATGTGTTTCGATTTTATCAGAATTTGATCTTCGATTTGAGAAATTTTTTTGGTCTAATCGGTGGTATTCTCGTATTTTTTACATGTCTACTCATTTTTAACAAAATGCCGTTACCTATTTTGACTTATAAACCGAAAGAAGCCGAAGTGGAAATAGACCGAGAAAAAGCTGAAGAATATTTTTATAGAATAGGCCTAGCGAAAGAAGGGGAATTTACCAAGGAAGAGCCTTCTCCTCCCCTTTTTAAACTTTTTAAAGTTTTTAAAGTTTTTAAAGAAGCATTCTATAAAAAAATCCCAACTTCTGATCAAAATGATGGAAAAAAAAGAATTTCTTTTTCACATCCACCTAGTTTAGCCGCTTTCTCGGGAATGATACAAAAAAAGACTTCTTTGTCTACAACAGAAAAATTATCATCTGATGAACTGTACAATTATGGGATTCGTACCAATGAACAAAAAAAGAACAGCTTAAGCACTGAATTTTCTAAAGAAATTGCAGTTTTAGACAGAAAAGGGCTTAAAGAGATAAATGGATTGGAAAAAAAAACTCGATTAGCCGATAAAAAAAAAGATAAAATACAATATTTCCAAAAAACATCTGATCCCCTCTTAAGGGGATCCCCTCGGGGACACCCCAAAAAGCCACCTGCGCCCACACCCTTCAAAAGATTAACTGACCTCTTCTTTCTTCCACCCGAAGCTCAACTTATAAAAAATAATGAAAGGTACCTAGAAAAATGTAGACCCGACGCGATAATTATAGCAGAATTTAGGTATTTCATGTCTTTTATAAACGATTCCTTGGCTCAAAGTAAAGGGTTTCATCAAAATTTTATTGAAAGGGAGGGAAAAATAAAAGAAATCGAGAAAAAAACTCTTTTCTGGCCATCCAGTCTACTAAAAAATATACAACAATTACGGAAACAAGAAAAAGATGCGGTGTTAGTGGAGGCTGATATTGCCGGACTGCCATGCAGGCGTGCAACTGTTTTGCTTTCTGGAGGGGAGAGTGACACAGATGAAAAAGAATCCAAAAAATTACATTTCAAACGTTATGTACCAAGATCACAATTTCGTCGAGAATTGATCAAAGGTTCCATGCGTGTTCAAAAATGTAAAACGAGTGTTTGGTCAATATATCTAGAAAAACCACATTCCAGATTTTTTACAAACAGAATAGATTCTTTGTTTTATACTTTTCTTAAGTATTGCGAGTTTATTAGAGGAATTTTTCTAGAGTATACGGGAAAAATCTCAGAATTTGAACGTTTGGTTTATTACTCTTCTTTCGAAGATGTCCTTCTTACTATAGAAGAATTGGAAAACGAACCGACCGAAAGGGAAAAAATAGACGAACAAATAATGGAGGCCGAAAGAGCCTGGGAGGAGGAGTATACGTACGGTCAACCACTAAGGGCTGCGCTTCTAGGCGCCCAGGCAATTCTTAGAAAATATATTATATTCCCTTTATTGATAGTAGCGAAAAATATTGGCCGTATGTTATTATTGCAACGGCCTGAGTGGTCGCAAGATTTCAAAGAGTGGAAGAACGAAGTATATATAAAATGTACCTATAACGGTATTCCATTCTCAACCGAAAAACTTCCTGAATACTGGTCAGAAGACGGTTTCCAGATAATGGCAGTCTCTCCTTTCCGCCTAAAACCTTGGCACGACGGATATAGGCCTTTTGATCGAGACCCTTATCAAGTTGTTAATAAATTTGATAGTTATGATGAAGTTGGTCCTACAGAAAAAAAAGGGTCTTTTAATAATATTAAGCAATCATGTAAAAGATTTGATAAGCGAGCGCGCCAAATATTTGCGCGAATACGCTACTTATTTGAGCGAGCACGTCAAAGAGCGTATCCATTTCGTAAAAAGTATAATAGTAAGAAATTACGCAAAAATAAACTTCGGGAATCATATAAAAAACATCAGGAATTATATAAAAAGGGATTATATATAAAACTTTGGGAATCATATAAAAAACTTTGGGAATTACATAAAGGGGAATTTTATGATAAACTTCAGGAATTATATAATAAATTTCAGGAATTATGTAAAATACTTCAGGAATTATATAATGACTTTCAGGAATTCGATAATAAATCTAAGGAAGCATCTAAAAAACTTCGGGAATTATATAAAAAAATAGAAAAAAAAAGCTGAAAAAAAAAGCTGAAGAAAAAGCTGAAGAAAAAGATATTGAATTGCCGTCGTATAAGCCTACTAGACATTCGTATCCTTCACTTAAGCTTCGTACTCGTATGTATACCGGAGATGGGTATACGTTTTATAGAACTTGGCGTAATGCTAATATGGGAAGGCAGACGGGTGGAGGTACCCCTGCTCTTCCTCCGTTGCCGGAGGAGGAGCCTCCTACATCTTTATCAAAATTTTTACAAAAAGGAATATTAATTATTGAAGGATATCCAGCGTCTATGTCTATAAATAATGGGAATTTTCTTATGTATCAAATGATAGGTATTTCACGGGCTCATAGGAGTAGACACAAAATTAATCAAAAAATATACAGATACATAGACAAAAACAATTCTGATTTGCTTATTCTTGAAAATATTTTATTACCTAGACGTCGTCGAGAATTGAGAATTCTAACTTGTTTCAACCCAAGGAATAATAAAGTTGTGGATAAAAACCCAGTATTTTACAATGGGAATAGGGTAAAAAACGGTAGTCAATTTTTTGATAAAAGCAAAGATCTTGATCGAGATAAAAAGAAACTTATCAAATTCAAATCCTTTCTTTGGCCGAATTATGGATTAGAAGATTTAGCTTGTATGAATCGTTATTGTATCCATACTAATAACGGCAGTCGTTTTAGTATGTTAAGAATACGTATGTATCCACGATTAAAAACTCATTTATGATACATTTATCTTATATATTCCTTATCGTCTAGTAGATAAATAGATGCGCACGCGCCTTGTCTTAGCGTCCAATTTCGATACATGATACTAATTCGATAACGTATCAATTAGATCCAGAAATGAATCAACAGAATTTTCTTTATTCATTTTGATAAAATGAATAAAGAAAATTCTGATTATTATGTGTACCAGATAAAAATAGCTGGCATTATTATTACTGATCGGCAAAATTCCATATTTGGTAAAAAAAAAGAAGTTTTAAATTTTATGACAAAAAAATCATTCATATCTGTTATTTCGCATGAAGAAAAAGAAGAAAACAGGGGGTCCGTTGAATTTCAAGTATTCCGTTTTAGCAATAAGATAGGAAGACTTACTTCACATTTGGAATTGCACAAAAAAGACTATTCATCTCAGAGAGGTCTACGAAAAATTCTAGGAAAACGGCAACGACTACTGGCTTATTTGTTAAAAAAAGATGGAGTACGCTATAAAGAATTAATCAGTCAATTGAACATTCGAAAGCTAAAATAAAAACACGTTAATTTGAAGAGTCGTTTTGAATTATTTGATTTATTAGATCTTGAATTTTGATGAACTTCTTTTTGTTTTCAGCAATTCATGGAAAACTGAATAATGAATCGGGGAAAACCTATGGCTGTACCAACTACAAGAAAAGACCTCATGATAGTCAATATGGGTCCTCACCATCCATCCATGCATGGCGTTCTCCGACTTATCCTTACTTTAGACGGTGAAGATGTTATTGACTGTGAACCAATATTGGGTTATTTACACAGAGGGATGGAAAAAATTGCGGAAAACCGAACAATTATACAATATCTGCCTTATGTAACACGTTGGGATTATTTAGCCACTATGTTCACCGAAGCAATAACGGTAAATGGGCCAGAACAATTGGGAAATATTCAAGTACCTAAGAGGGCTAGCTATATCAGAGTGATTATGCTGGAGTTAAGTCGTATAGCTTCTCATTTGTTATGGCTCGGCCCTTTTATGGCAGATATTGGCGCGCAGACCCCCTTCTTCTATATTTTCAGAGAAAGAGAATTGGTATATGATTTATTCGAAGCTGCCACCGGTATGAGAATGATGCATAATTATTTTCGTATCGGCGGAGTAGCTGCCGACCTACCTTATGGATGGATAGATAAATGTTTAGATTTTTGTGATTATTTTTTAACAGGGATTGCTGAATACCAAAAACTTATTACACGAAATCCTATTTTTTTAGAACGAGTTGAAGGAGTGGGCATTATTGGTGGAGAAGAGGCAATAAATTGGGGTTTATCGGGACCAATGCTACGAGCTTCCGGAATACAATGGGATCTTCGTAAAGTTGATCATTATGAGTGTTACGACGAATTTGATTGGGAAGTCCAATGGCAAAAAGAAGGAGATTCATTAGCTCGTTATTTAATACGAATCGGTGAAATGGCAGAATCCATCAAAATTATTCAACAGGCTCTAGAAGGAATTCCAGGGGGTCCCTATGAGAATTTAGAAATCCGACGCTTTAATAGAATAAAATATCCTGAATGGAATGATTTTGAATATCGATTCATTAGTAAAAAGCCATCCCCTGCTTTTGAATTGTCGAAACAAGAACTTTATGTAAGAGTCGAAGCCCCAAAGGGGGAATTGGGAATATTTTTGATAGGAGACCAGAGTGTTTTTCCTTGGAGATGGAAAATTCGTTCCCCGGGTTTTATCAATTTGCAAATTCTTCCTCAGTTAGTTAAAAAAATGAAATTGGCTGATATTATGACGATACTAGGTAGCATAGATATTATTATGGGAGAAGTTGATCGTTGAAATGATAATTGATACAACAGAGGTACAAGCTATCAAGTCTTTTTCCAGATTAGAATCCTTAAAAGAGGTTTATGAAACTATATGGATGCTTGTCCCTATTTTGATTCTCATATTGGGAATCACAACAGGTGTACTAGTAATTGTGTGGTTAGAAAGAGAAATATCCGCAGGTATACAACAACGTATTGGACCTGAATACGCCGGCCCTTTGGGAATTCTTCAAGCTCTAGCAGACGGGATAAAATTACTTTTGAAAGAGAACCTTCTTCCATCTAGGGGGGATACACGTTTATTTAGTATCGGACCCTCTATAGCAGTCATATCAATTCTACTAAGTTATTCAGTAATTCCTTTTGGCTATCGCCTTATTCTAGCCGATCTCAGTATTGGTGTTTTTTTATGGATTGCCGTTTCAAGTATTGCTCCAATTGGACTTCTTATGTCAGGATATGGATCAAATAATAAATATTCCTTTTTAGGTGGTCTACGGGCTGCTGCTCAATCAATTAGTTATGAAATACCATTAACTCTATGTGTGTTATCAACATCTCTACGTGTGATTCGTTGAGACATAAGTCTTCCTCCATTTCTTTTTAGGTTTCTAAGAATAAAAATTAAACGTATTAAATAGATATATCTTTCTTTCTTTTTTTATTCACTAGCCCGGATTGCTAAACTAAACTAGATAGTTAGATGAGTGAAAGAAAACAGCTTCGAAATTCGCAGTAAAAAAATTGAATCTCATTTCCTATGTACAAGGGTTAAACGAAAATAAACATAAGCAGTCAAGACTCTTTACCCCAAGATTGGTTAATAAGTCATCATGTCTTGAAGCGGGTTGAAAAGAACAACTCTATGGAGCTTTTACTATCTTTTGTATATGTTCCCATACATGAATTACCATAGAGATTGAGAAAAAATGAGTGGATGATTAGGAACACAAAAGTACACAAAGGATTCGTAATAGAGATTATGTAAGTTATTCGAAGAGACTTTTATACATAAAAGAAATACTAATTAGGGCTTTAAATTTGTAGAAACGATCAAGTAGTACTCCCAAAAATGAAATTCCGATCCAGAGTATGATCCTATCCACCGATTATATGAATAACTATCAGTAACGAAGTAATCCTTTACCCTTTCTTTCTTTTATTTAGGTTTAATATAAAAGTAAAGTAAAGGAACGAAAAGAAAGTATGGAATTGCAAAAAAAATCTTTTTTATCTGATATCCATATTAATGGAAATGAAATTTTTGTCATGTCATAAATAATGAATGTTTAATTCTTTTTTTTTCGGAATCGAAAAAAAAAAGTGAACTATTTATTGATATTGGTAATAAAGAGTATTTTTTTTGAAGGATCTAAGTTATTACTCAATAAAAAAATTGAAATTCTTAAACTTAAAGTAAGGGATAAGATCAATTCCGAAGCACTTTTTTTATAGTATAGCAGACAGAATTCCATTAGTCTAATTCAGGAACTTTCGATTGATTTTAACTTTATCTATCCTACAAGTATATCAAGATTAAATAAAGAATATCTAATCAGTCCCTAGATTTATTTATGGCTCTCGAGGAGCCGTATGAGGTGAAAATCTCATGTACGGTTCTGGAATAGCGATGATAAGAGTGATCTTATCATCGACTATGATTATCTAACAGTTCAAGTACAGTTGATATAGTTGAGGCGCAGTCAAAATATGGTTTTTGGGGATGGAATTTGTGGCGGCAACCTATAGGGTTTATTGTTTTTATAATTTCTTCTCTAGCCGAATGCGAGAGATTGCCTTTTGATTTACCAGAAGCAGAAGAAGAATTAGTAGCAGGTTATCAAACCGAATATTCGGGTATCAAATTTGGTTTATTTTATGTTGCTTCCTATTTAAATCTACTAGTCTCTTCACTATTTGTAACAGTTCTTTACTTGGGTGGTTGGAATCTCTCTATTCCATACATATTGATTCCTGAGTTTTTGGAAATAAATAAAGCGTATGGAGTCTTTGGAACAACAATTGGTATTTTCATTACATTAGCGAAAACTTTTTTGTTCTTGTTCATTCCTATCACAACAAGGTGGACTTTACCTAGACTGAGAATGGACCAATTATTAAATCTTGGATGGAAATTTCTTTTACCTATTTCTTTAGGTAATCTATTATTAACAACTTCTTCCCAACTCCTTTCATTATAAATTTATATAAAAAAATCGAATAGAATATTTGATATTCACTATAATTCAAATTCAAATATTCAAATTCAATTCACAACTTGTATCAAACAAGAGAAAGAAACAAAATCCAATTTATTATTGATATTTACTATATGTTCCCTATGGTAACTGGGTTCATCAATTATGGTCAACAAGCAGTACGGGCGGCAAGGTACATTGGTCAAAGTTTTATGATTACCCTATCTCATGCCAACCGTTTACCCGTAACTATTCAATACCCTTATGAAAAATTGATCACATCGGAGCGTTTTCGTGGTCGAATACACTTTGAATTTGATAAATGCATTGCTTGTGAAGTATGTGTTCGTGTATGTCCTATAGATCTACCTGCTGTTGATTGGAAATTGGAAACGGATATTCGAAAGAAACGATTGTTTAATTACAGCATTGATTTCGGAATCTGTATATTTTGTGGTAATTGTGTTGAGTATTGCCCAACAAATTGTTTATCAATGACTGAAGAATATGAGCTTTCTACTTATGATCGTCACGAATTAAATTATAATCAAATTGCTCTGGGTCGTTTACCAATATCAATAACGGATGATTACACAATTCGAACAATTTTGAATTCGCCTCAAACAAAAGAGAAATCTCATAACAAATGAGAAATCTTGTGATGGAAGAAATTACTAAGGTTCTTTTATTTAATTTTAAATTTAAATTCAAAAAGTTGATTTTTTTATTTTGGTCAAAAATTACAAACCCCGACTATTCTATTCACTATTTCTATTGATTGATGAAAATCACAACTTAATTTGTATTGAAAATCTGTTTACTGTAATGATTTCCAATAGTTTTAGTTTCGAACGACTCTTTCAGATAAAAAAAGAATGCGATGGGTCCAATAACTTTAATATGTATATCAAATTAGGATTTCATTTAATTAGCAATAATTAGTAGCGCATGAACTTCTTTTTTCCTGTCCAAGTCAATAAGATCATGAAAAATTCCTATTTTTTTATCTCTTATTTTACATATAATGGATTTAACTGGAGCAATACATGATTTTCTTTTAGTCTTTCTGGGGTCAGGTCTTATATTAGGGGGTCTCGGAGTGGTATTATTTACCAATCCTATTTTTTCTGCCTTTTCACTGGGATTGGTTCTTGTTTGTATATCTTTATTTTATATTCTAGCAAACTCGCATTTTGTAGCTTCTGCACAACTCCTTATTTATGTAGGAGCTATAAATGTTTTAATAATATTTGCTGTAATGTTCATGAGTGGGCCAGAATATGGCAAAGATTTTCATCTTTGGACTGTTGGGGATGGGGCTATTTCGTTGGTTTGTACAAGTCTTTTTGTTTCATTAATTATTACTATTCTAAATACGTCATGGTATGGGATTATTTGGACTACAAGATTAAACCAGATTCTAGAACAAGATTTGATAAATACTAGTCAACAAATTGGAATTCATTTATCAACAGATTTTTTTCTTCCATTTGAACTCATTTCAATAATTCTTTTAGTTGCTTTAATAGGTGCAATTTCTGTGGCTCGCCAATAAGTCAATAATTTATTTTTAAAACTAGCAATCCAAATAAAAATGAAATTTTATCCTATTCATTTCCATTCAATTTTATTCGAATTGATGCATAAAACGGAAATACTTTATAGATAGTTAGATTTATTAACAAACAAACTATTTTTTTATTCTTAAATTAAACTCCTCTATTCGAACTTCTTATATTCTAGTCAATAAAATCGGTTTAATTATTGTTCATATTGAAAAGAATCGAGATTGATAAGGAGTTGGTTAATGATGCTCGAACATGTACTTGTTTTGAGTGCCTATTTATTTTCTATAGGAATCTACGGACTATCCACGAGCCGAAATTTGGTTCGGGCTCTTATGTGTCTTGAACTTCTATTGAATGCAGTTAATCTAAATTTTGTAACATTTTCTGATTTTTTTGATAGTCGCCAATTAAAAGGAAACATTTTCGCAATTTTTGTTATAGCTATCGCAGCCGCTGAAGCTGCTATTGGACTGGCTATTGTTTCCTCAATTTATTGTAACAGAAAATCAACTCGTATCGATCAATCGAATTTATTGAATAAGTAGTTGTTTTTTTTTTTTAATTCTATTATATTCGGATTATAGATATATTATAATTATAGAAATTAAATTTTTAATAGTCATCAATTCAAATTACATTACTAAGTATGGTACCTTAAGGTATAATCATACTTTCAAAAATGTAATAAATAAATAAATATAAAGTATTTTGGACCTCTTTTTTTTTTATTTATTTTCTAATAAGCCGATCCAATCCAGAAGTAGATTAATTCAAAAATTCTGGTAAATCATTGATTCGTCTGGTATTTGAATATTTGATTCATTTACTTTAACTAGAACTAGATCGAAATTTAATGAAGTTAAAAAAAAAATTATAGATTCAATGTCACATTCAGTAAAGATTTATGATACATGTATAGGGTGTACTCAATGCGTACGAGCTTGTCCTACGGATGTATTAGAAATGATACCTTGGGATGGATGTAAGGCTAAACAAATAGCCTCTGCTCCGAGAACAGAGGACTGTGTTGGTTGTAAGAGATGTGAGTCTGCCTGTCCAACCGATTTTTTAAGTGTTCGAGTTTATCTAGGGCCTGAAACAACTCGCAGTATGGGTCTAGCTTATTGATACGTTTCAGAAAACTCCACTTGAATCCAGTCTATTTGGATTTTTTTTACCGACAAAAACCCGTACCCTAACTATAGTTAGGGTACGGGTTTTTTTTGGATCAAGTGTATCTTGTCTTTACCATGAATTATTTTCCTTGGTTAACTACAATTGTAGTTTTGCCCCTATTTGCAGGTTCTTTAATTTTCTTTTTTCCTCATAGAGGAAATAAGGTTATCCGGTGGTATACAGTATGTATTTCAATGCTAGAGCTCCTTATAACAACCTACGCATTCTGTTATCATTTCCAACCAGACGATCCATTAATACAACTGGCAGAAGATTATAAATGGATCAATTTTTTTGATTTTCACTGGAGATTAGGAATAGATGGACTTTCGATAGGGCCCATCTTACTGACGGGATTCATCACTACTTTAGCTACGTTAGCGGCTTGGCCGGTTACTCGAAATTCTCGATTATTCTATTTCATGATGTTAGCAATGTACAGTGGCCAAATAGGATCGTTTTCGTCCCGAGACCTTTTACTTTTTTTCATAATGTGGGAATTAGAATTAATTCCTGTTTATCTACTTTTATCTATTTGGGGGGGAAAGAAACGTCTCTATTCAGCTACTAAGTTTATTTTGTATACCGCAGGGGGTTCCATTTTCCTATTGCTGGGAGCTCTGGGTGTTGGTTTATATGGTTCCAATGAACCAACATTAAATTTTGAAACATTAGTTAATCAATCGTATCCTCTGGCATTAGAAATAATATTCTATATTGGATTTTTTATTGCTTTTGCTGTAAAATTATCGATTATTCCTTTACATACATGGTTATCAGATACCCATGGAGAAGCACATTACAGTACTTGTATGCTTCTAGCCGGAATCTTATTAAAAATGGGAGCGTATGGATTGGTTCGTATCAATATGGAACTATTACCTCATGCTCATTTTAAATTTTCTCCCTGGTTGATAATAATAGGCACAATACAAATAATCTATGCAGCTTCAACATCTCTTGGGCAACGTAATTTAAAAAAAAGAATAGCCTATTCCTCTGTATCTCACATGGGTTTCATAATTATAGGAATTAGTTCTATAACCGATACGGGACTTAATGGAGCCATTTTACAAATAATCTCTCATGGCTTTATTGGTGCTGCACTTTTTTTCTTAGCGGGAACTAGTTACGATAGAATATGTCTTGTTTATCTCGACGAAATGGGCGGAATTGCTATTCCAATGCCAAAAATATTCACACTTTTCAGTAGCTTTTCGCTGGCATCCCTTGCGTTACCGGGCATGAGTGGTT